GTTGGTTTTTTTTTATAGGATAGAATTCCAAAAAAATGGACAGACCCCTACTGTGAACTAATAACTATATAACTAATAACCAACTCATCGTTTCACATTATCTGGATACAAAAAAGCAGTCAAGATATGATATATTGGTCATATCATTGTAGCAACTGAAATCTTTCTTACATAAAGAAAAAAAATAAATCTGATTATGATATAAAAAAAGTATGCAGATAAAGGAAAGGTTGAGAGAAAGAAAGAAAAAGAATATCAATGATATAGGATTCCAATATATGTAAGGTTTATGAGTCATCTCATAAAAGGCAGTGTAATAAAGCATCAATACTGATTCATCCATAAGTATATGAATCTATTCATAGAAAAAAATCAAGAGCCTCGAGCCAATAAAGACTAAAAAGATTGACTCAAGAACAAATTTCATGAGGGGCTCCATTGTAGAATTCAAACCTAACCATTAATTGCGAAGCGACGGGAACGATGGAACCTATGAATACGTAAGATTCTATTGAAAAATGAATCCTAATAATTCATTAGGTAGGATGGCGGAACGAACCAGGGACCAATTCATTTATTCCGAGAATTCATGAGCTAACCCTACAACTAAAATAGATATTGAAAGAGTAAATATTCGCCCGCGAAGGTTTTTATTAGATTACTCAATCTTGTTCGATCCAATATAATAATATGATCAAAGGCAAAACAAAATAAAGATTCGTTAGAAAAAAACCACATTATCTCACTATCTAGAAATAGAAATAATTATCTAGAAAAAAAAAAATACATGTTTAAGTATATATCCAAACAAGATATAGAAATTTCTAATAGATTAGATGAAATCTCAAAGAATCCATGATTCCGTATATTTTCATAAAATTCTCAAATTCGAATCGTTTCATTCGCGATGAGCCGGATGAGAAGAAACTCTCATGTCCGGTTCTGTAGTAGAGATGGAATTGAGAAAGAACCATCAACTATAACCCTAAAAGAACCAGATTTCGAAAACAACATAGAGGAAGAATGAAAGGAATATCTTATCGAGGTAATCGTATTTGTTTCGGTAAATATGCTCTTCAGGCACTTGAACCCGCTTGGATCACATCTAGACAAATAGAAGCAGGGCGACGAGCAATGACAAGAAATGTGCGCCGTGGTGGAAAAATATGGGTACGTATATTTCCAGACAAACCAGTTACGGTAAGACCTACGGAAACACGTATGGGTTCGGGTAAAGGATCTCCCGAATATTGGGTAGCTGTCGTTAAACCAGGTCGAATACTTTATGAAATGGGCGGAGTAGCAGAAAATATAGCCAGAAAGGCTATTTCAATAGCGGCGTCCAAAATGCCTATACGAACTCAATTTATTATTTCGGGATAGGAACGTAGAACCAAAGAAAAGAAGTCTTGGGGATAAAAAAAAATTGCAGGTTTCTTTTTGACAAACAATATTTCTTTTTTTTTTACTTCGCCCTTTGGATTAACATTGAAAGAACAGATTCAAAAATGATATGATTCAACCTCAAAGCCATTTGAATGTAGCGGATAACAGCGGGGCCCGAGAATTAATGTGTATTAGAATCATAGGAGCTAGTAATCGCCGATATGCTCATATCGGTGACATTATTGTTGCTGTGATCAAGGAAGCATTACCAAACACACCTCTAGAAAGATCAGAGGTGATCAGAGCTGTAATTGTACGTACTTGTAAAGAACTTAAACGTGACAACGGTATGATAATACGATATGATGATAATGCTGCAGTTGTGATTGATCAAGAAGGAAATCCAAAAGGAACTCGAGTTTTTGGTGCGATTGCCCGAGAATTGAGACAGTTAAATTTCACTAAAATAGTTTCATTAGCACCTGAGGTATTATAAGATGAGATCATACGTAATATAGTTATATTATACATAGTATTTGGATGAAATAGAGTAATTAGTGGATTAGGTTGTATCGGACGCATATCCCTTTATTTAATAACAAAAATATAAAAATAAAAAAATAAATAAAAAATAGCATGTTGATTATATCAAAAATGGGAGGCAACCAAAATTTTAGTTTATCATGGGTAGGGACACTATTGCTGACATAATAACCTCTATACGAAATGCTGACATGAATAGAAAAGGGACGATTCAAATAGCATCCACTAACATCACGGAAAACATTGTTAAAATACTTTTAAGAGAAGGTTTTATCAAAAACGTGAGGAAGCATCAGGAAAACAACAAATATTTTTTGGTTTTAACCCTACGACATAGAAGGAATAGGAAAGGACCCTATCGAACTATTTTAAATTTAAAACGTATCAGTAGGCCTGGCCTAAGAATCTATTCGAACTATCAACGAATTCCTAGAATTTTAGGCGGGATGGGGATTGTAATTCTTTCTACTTCTCGAGGTATAATGACAGACCGAGAGGCTCGACTAGAAGGAATCGGCGGAGAAATTTTGTGTTATATATGGTAATCTTTCTGTTCTGATATCCGAATTGG